ATGGCTGTTCATGTACCTTTATCTTTGGAGGCTCAAGCGGAGGCCCGTTTACTTATGTTTTCTCATATGAACCTCTTGTCTCCAGCTATCGGGGATCCTATTTCCGTACCAACTCAAGATATGCTTATTGGGCTCTATGTATTAACGAGTGGAAATCGTCGGGGTATTTGTGCAAATAGGTATAATCCATGTAATCGAAGAAATTATCAAAATAAAAGAATTGGCGACAATAACTATAAGTATACGAAAGAAAAAGAACCTTTTTTTTGTAATTCCTATGATGCAATTGGAGCTTATCGGCAGAAAAGAATCCAGTTAGATAGCCCTTTATGGCTCCGGTGGCGGCTAGATCAACGCGTTATTACTTCAAGAGAAACTCCCATCGAAGTTCACTACGAATCTTTGGGTACCTATCATGAGATTTATGGGCACTATCTAATAGTAAGAAGTATAAAAAAAGAAATTATTTGTATATACGTTCGAACCACAGTTGGTCATATTTCTCTTTATCGAGAAATCGAAGAAGCTATCCAAGGATTTTGCCGAGCCTACTCATATGGTACCTAATCATATGGTATCTAAACTAAGTAATTCTATGACACCCGTGTGATTTTTGGTTTCTCCAGTTCCCCCAGGACCCTAGTTCCTGAATTTATATGCGAATCAAGATCGAGAAAAGGAAGTTTTCCAACCATTGACTCAAACCCATTGTCGAACTCCACTCAGCGGAATAGGGAGGTACTTATGGCAGAACGGGCCAATCTGGTCTTTCACAATAAAGTGATAGATGGAACTGCTATTAAACGACTTATTAGTAGATTAATAGATCACTTCGGAATGGCATATACATCACACATCCTGGATCAAGTAAAGACTCTGGGGTTCCGACAAGCCACTGCTACATCTATTTCATTAGGAATTGATGATCTTTTAACAATACCTTCTAAGGGGTGGCTAGTCCAAGATGCTGAACAACAAAGTTTGGTTTTGGAAAAACACCATCATTATGGGAATGTACACGCGGTAGAAAAACTACGCCAATCCATTGAGATATGGTATGCTACAAGCGAATATTTGCGACAAGAAATGAATCCGAATTTTAGGATGACCGACCCTTTTAATCCAGTCCATATGATGTCCTTTTCAGGAGCTAGAGGAAATGCATCCCAAGTACATCAATTAGTAGGTATGAGAGGATTAATGTCGGATCCACAAGGACAAATGATTGATTTACCTATTCAAAGCAATTTACGTGAAGGACTGTCTTTAACAGAATATATCATTTCTTGTTACGGAGCCCGAAAAGGAGTTGTGGATACTGCTGTACGAACATCGGATGCTGGGTATCTTACACGGAGACTTGTTGAAGTAGTTCAACACATTGTTGTACGTAGAACAGATTGTGGCACCATAAGGGGCATTTCTGTGAGTCCTCGAAATGGGATGATGCCGGAAAGAGTTTTTATACAAACATTGATTGGCCGTGTATTAGCAGACAATATATATATAGGACCACGATGCATTGCCGTTCAAAATCAAGATATTGGGATTGGACTTGTCAATCGATTTATAACCTTTCAAACACAACCAATATCTATCCGAACCCCCTTTACTTGTAAGAGTACATCTTGGATCTGCCGATTATGTTATGGCAGGAGCCCCACTCATGGCGACCTGGTCGAGTTGGGAGAAGCTGTAGGTATTATTGCGGGTCAATCTATTGGAGAACCGGGCACTCAACTAACATTAAGAACTTTTCATACCGGTGGAGTATTCACAGGGGGTACTGCAGAACATGTACGAGCCCCTTCTAATGGAAAAATAAAATTCAACGAGGATTTGGTTCATCCCACACGTACACGTCATGGGCATCCTGCTTTTCTATGTTATATAAACTTGTACGTAACTATTGAGAGTGAAAATATTATACATAACGTGACTATTCCGCCAAAAAGTTTGATTTTAGTTCAAAATGATCAATACGTAGAATCAGAACAAGTGATTGCTGAGATTCGCGCGGGAGCATACACTTTAAATTTTAAAGAGAGGGTTCGAAAACATATTTATTCTGACTCAGAGGGAGAAATGCACTGGAGTACGGATGTATATCATGCACCGGAATTTACGTATAGTAATGTACATCTTTTACCAAAGACAAGTCATTTGTGGATATTATCAGGAGGTTCGTGCAGATCTAGTGCAGTCCCTTTTTCACTCCACAAGGATCAAGATCAAACGAACGTTCATTCTCTTTCTGCTGAAGGAAGGTATATTTCTAGCCTTTCATTAAATACAGTAAATAATGAGAATGATCAAGTGAAAGACAAAAGTTTGAATCTTTCTGGTAAAAAAGAAAGTAGTATTCCTGATTATTCAGAATTTAATCGAATCATATATACGGGGCATTGTAATCTTAAATTTCCTTCTATTCTCCGCGATAATTCTGATTTTTTTTTATTGACAAAGAGGCGAAGAAATAGATTCATCATTCCATTTCAATCGATTCAAGAACGAGAGAAAGAACTAATGACCCGCCCCAGTATTTCGATTGAAATACCCCAAAATGGTATTTTTCGTAGAAATAGTATTCTTGCTTATTTCGATGATCCTCAATACAGAAGAAAGAGTTCGGGAATTACTAAATATGGAACTGTAGGGTTGCATTCAATCCTCAAAAAAGAGGATTTAATTGAGTATCGAGGAGTTAAAGAATTTAAGCCAAAATACCAAATGAAAGTAGATCGATTTTTTTTCATTCCCGAGGAAGTTCATATTTTACCCGAGTCTTCTTCCATAATGGTACGGAACAATAGTATCATTGGGATAGATACACGAATCACTTTAAATACAAGAAGCCAAGTAGGTGGATTGGTTCGAATGGAGAGAAAAAAAAAAAAGATTGAACTAAAAATCTTTTCTGGAGATATCCATTTTCCTGGAGAGATGGATAAGATATTCCGACACAGTGGCATCTTGATACCACCGGGGACGGTAAAAAAAAATTCTAAGGAATCAAAAAAATTGAAAAATTGGATTTATGTCCAATGGATCACACCCACCAAGAAAAAGTATTTTGTTTTGGTTCGACCCGTAATCATATATGAAATAGCGGACGGTATAAATTTAGCAACACTTTTCCCCCAGGATCCATTGCGGGAAAGGGATAATCTAGAACTCAGAGTTGTAAATTATATACTTTATGGAAATGGTAAACCAATTCGGGGAATTTCTGGCACAAGTATTCAATTAGTTCGGACCTGTTTAATGTTGAACTGGGACCAAGACAAAAACAATTCTTCTATCGAAGAGACCCGCGCTTCCATTGTTGAAGTAAGTGCAAACGGTCTGATTCAAGATTTCCTAAGAATCAACTTAGTGAAATCCCATACTTCGTATATCCGAAAAAGGACTGATCCGTTAGGTTCGGGATTGATCTCTGATAATAGGTCGAATCATACCAATATTAATCCATTTTATTTTATTTATTCCAAGGCAAGGATTCAACAATCACTTAACCAAAATCAAGGAACCTTTCGTACGTTGTTGAATAGAAGTAAAGACTCCCAATCTTTGATAATTTTGTCATCATACAGTTGTTTTCAAATGAGTCCATTAAACGATGTAAAATATTACAGTGGGATAAAAGAACCAATTAAAAGAGATCCTCTATCTCCAATTAGGAATTCGTTAGGCCCTTTAGGAGCAGCCTCTCAAATTGATAATTTTTATTCATTTTACCATTTAATAACTCATAATCAGACTAAATATTTCCAACTCGACAATTTAAAACAGACCTTTCAAGTATTTAAATATTATTTAATGGATGAAAACGGAAGAATTTATAATTCCGATATGAACATACTTTTGAATACATTCAATTTGAATTGGCATTTTCTACATCATAATTATTGTGTGGAAACATCCACAATAATTAGCCTTGGACAGTTTATTTGTGAAAATCTATGTATAGCCAAAAAAGGATCGCACCTAAAATCGGGTCAAGTTATAATTGTTCAAATTGACTCTGTAGTAATAAGGTCGGCGAAGCCCTATTTAGCCACCCCAGGAGCAACTGTTCATGGACATTATGGAGAAACCCTTTATGAAGGAGATACATTAGTTACATTTATATATGAAAAATCTAGATCTGGTGATATAACGCAGGGTCTTCCAAAAGTGGAACAGGTCTTAGAAGTGCGTTCGGTTGACTCAATCTCGATGAACCTAGAAAAGAGAGTTGAGGGTTGGAACGAGTGTATAACAAGAATTCTTGGAATTCCTTGGGGATTTTTGATTGGTGCTGAGCTAACTATAGTGCAAAGTCGTATCTCTTTGGTTAATAAGATCCAAAAGGTTTATAGATCCCAGGGGGTGCAGATCCATAATAGACATATAGAAATTATTGTACGTCAAATAACATCAAAAGTGTTGGTTTCAGAAGATGGAATGTCTAATGTTTTTTCACCCGGAGAACTGATTGGATTGCTGCGAGCTGAACGAACGGGGCGTGCTTTGGAAGAATCTATTTGTTACCGAGCCATATTATTAGGAATAACGAAAGCATCTCTAAATACTCAAAGTTTCATATCCGAAGCGAGTTTTCAAGAAACTGCTCGAGTTTTAGCAAAAGCCGCTCTCCGGGGTCGTATCGATTGGTTGAAAGGTTTGAAAGAGAACGTTGTTCTAGGGGGGATGATACCTGTTGGTACCGGATTCAAAGGATTAGTGCACCGTTCAAGACAACATAACAACATTCCTTTGGAAACCCCAAAGAAGAATTTATTCGAGGGGGAAATGAGAGATATTTTGTTCCACCACAGAGAATTTTTTTATTTTTGTATTTCAAAGAATTTACATGATACATCAGAACAATCGTTTTTAGGATTTAATGATTCCTAAGAGCGGCTTCATCCTTTAATGATAGTAATAAAGATAATAAAATAACCAATGGAAAGAAATGCACGGTTTGGATCTGTATCAACGGCCAATTTCCGTTAGAA